TTGCGAGCATACTTCCCAGGCGGGATACTTAACGCGTTAGCTATAATACCGCATGGGTCGATACATGCGACATCTAGTATCCATCGTTTACAGCTAGGACTACTGGGGTATCTAATCCCATTTGCTCCCCTAGCTTTCGTCTCTCAGTGTCAGTAATGGCCCAGTAGAGTGCCTTCGCCATTGGTGGTCTTTCCAATATCTACGCATTTCACCGCTCCACTGGAAATTCCCTCTACCTCTACCACACTCAAGTCATAATAGTTTCCATTGCTGGTTTAAGGTTGAGCCTTAAGATTTAACAACAGACACATTAAACCACCTACAGACGCTTTACGCCCAGTGATTCCGGATAACACTTGCATCCTCCGTATTACCGCGGCTGCTGGCACGGAGTTAGCCGATGCTTATTCTTCAGGTAACGTCAGAACTTCCTCCCTGAAAAAAGAGGTTTACAATCCATAGGACTGTCATCCCTCACGCGGTATTGCTCTGTCAGGCTTTCGCCCATTGCAGAAAATTCCCCACTGCTGCCTCCCGTAGGAGTCTGGACCGTGTCTCAGTTCCAGTGTGACTGATCATCCTCTCAAATCAGTTACTGATCGTCGCCTTGGTAGGCCATTACCCCACCAACTAGCTAATCAGCCGCGAGCTCCTCTCTAGGCAGAAAACTTTTCACCTATTAATTATACAAGTTATAATAGGCATATAAGGTATTAGCATTCGTTTCCAAATGTTGTCCCTTTCCTAAAGGCAGATTCTCACGTGTTACTCACCCGTCCGCCACTTTCAGTTTTTTAAGAAAAATCTTTAAAAACCTCTCGTTCGACTTGCATGTGTTAAGCATACCGCCAGCGTTCATCCTGAGCCAGGATCAAACTCTCAATTATATCCTAAAATTCATAAGTAACTGATTAAGTTTTTAGAGGTAAATTTGTAATTTATCGTAAACACTTATATATACTATATAAATGATCCTCTAAAAATGTAATTTATGTAGTTTTTCATATTTTTTCATATTTAAATAATACTTAAATACCAAAAAAAATGTGCAAAATTAAGCTGTTAAATATACATATAGTATGAGATATGACTTAATTTTTGGCATAGGTCCCAGCTACTTTTGACATAATTATGCTAATTCACGAATTTTTAAAAAAATTTTTTAAAAAAGTTTGTTTAGTTAAAAAAATACTTTTTATATATTTATATGAAAAAATCAAGTAAATACAAAATATTGGTAGTTGATGATCAACTGTATATTCGAAAAATTTTATCCAAAAGATTAAAAATTTTAGGTTATGAAGTTTTAACAACACAAAGTGGAGAAGAGGCGATTAAATTATGCAGTTTTTTTTGTCCTGACTTAATAATATTAGATATAATGCTATGTGGAATCAATGGTTATGAAGTATGTTCAAAAATACGTAGCAGTTCGGACGTACCTATTATTTTTATTAGTGCTCTTGACAAATTAAGTAATCAACTTAAAGGATTTAGAATTGGCGGTAATGATTTCATTGTAAAACCTTTTTCAATTGATGAAATTGAAGAAAAAATACTGTTACGTTTAAAAAATGAAAATAATAAAGAAAAATCAACAATTAGAATTCATAATTTTGAAATTAATCTTATAAAAAAAGTTTTAATTAGAAATTCCGAAATATTCTTGTTAACACCAACTGAAACAAAATTACTTAAAGTTTTTTTACTCGAAAAAAATAAAATTTTAACTAGAAAAACTATAATTAAGAGAGTTTGGGGTTTTAATTATTCAAGTCATATTGATATAAGAGTTGTAGATGTTTATATTTCCAAACTTCGAGTAAAAATTGAAGATGATCCAACAAACCCGCAAATTTTAAAAACTATTAGAGGAATAGGTTACAAATTTTATTCCAAATAACTTATACTTATAAACGCAATTTGACTGTACCATTCGTAGGTTCGAACCTTACTAGCCCCAGGTGTAAAAAAGTTCGACAAATTAGCAGCATTATATTATTTGCACACATATTACCAAATCTTTTACTACCATATAAAATCCCCTTTAAAAAAGCTATGGTGCTAAATTTCCCAGGCATAGCATAGGGACCCAGAGTTAGAACAAAAGTAGGCCGAGTTGGATTTGAACCAACGTAGGATAAACCAGCGGATTTACAATCCGCCCCCTTTAACCACTCGGGCATCGACCCTTTTTAACTTTTAAGTCTAATCTAATGATTCTATTTTTTAATGGAAACTTAAAAAATATGTAAAAACTGGGGTTGGGTCACCTGGGACTCGAACCCAGAACTATTCGGTTAAAAGCCGAGTACTCTACCATTGAGTTAGCAACCCTCCGTTTTAACTTGTTCTCTTGACTCTACCCACTGAAAAACTTGATTTTTAACTATTATGATAATTGTTTTTTAGTTATTTGTCAATAAGTTACAAAAACTTTAATTTATATTTATTAGGACTTTGTAATTTATTATAATAAAGTTTGTCAATAGAAAGTTAG